GTAAAAGCTCGTAATGAAGGGCGTGATCTTGCTGCTGAGGGTAATGAAATTATCCGCGAGGCTAGTAAATGGAGTCCTGAACTAGCTGCTGCTTGTGAGGTATGGAAGGAAATCCGATTTAATTTTGAAGCGGTGGATAAATTGGATAAAGCGTAATTACCTTTTTCTCTTAGTTAAATTTCAATTAAACTCGGCCCAATCTTTTACTAAAAGATTGAGCCGAATACAAAGATTCTATTGCATCTATTTTAGATAAATACATACTTATCTAGATAAAGAATATTTTAAATAAAACAAATCTTTCTATTACTATCTTGGATCCACAATTAATCCTCTGGATCCTTAGGGTTGGCATATTCTTTTATATTCTGCAGTTTCCCCCAAGCAAGCCGTTTTATACCTATCCCGTATATTGTCCTTTTCGTGTTCCCTATTGATGGAATAAAACCTTAAGTTATTACTTATTATTAGTTAGTTATTAGACGAGATTTTACGAAAAAAAGATTTATAGAAAGATTTATAGAATAAAAAACAAATATTTCTTTTTTTTTTCGATGCGAATTTGACACGACATAGGAGAAAGTACTCTTTATCATGATATTTGTACTCTTTATCATGATATTTATAATGAAGAGGGGTTCCATCATATTATATTCATGTATAGTGACGTATTACCCCCGAATTTCCACAAAACAAAAAAGCATTTTTTTTTTTTTCAAAACTCAAACTCCCTATTTTATTAGTTACTAAAAAAATTCTAGTGATTGGATTTCTATGTTTATTTTAATAGGAAATAAAATATTCAAATTCAAATAAATAAATTTTGGATCGAATGACTATTCATCTATTGTATTTTCATGCAAATAGGAGGCAAGAAAAGTCTATGGAAAGATGGTGGTTTAATTCGATGTTGTTTAAGAAGGAGTTCGAATGCCGGTGTGGGCTAAATAAATCAACGGAAAGTCTTGGTTCTATTGAAAATGCCAGTGAAGGTGATGAGCCGGATATAAAAGATAGGACTAAAAACATTCAGAGTTGGGGGGGTCGTGACGATTCTAGTTACAGTAAGGTTGATCATTTATTCGTCGTTAAAGACATTCGGAATTTCATCTCCGATGACACTTTTTTAGTTAAGGATAGTAATGGAGACAATTTTTCCATATATTTTGATATTGAAAATCAAATTTTTGAGATTGACAACAATCATTCGTTTCGGAGTGAACTAAAAAATACTTATTGGAATTCTAGTTATCTGAATAATGGATCTACGAGCGAAGATACCTACTATAATCATTACATGTATGATACTCAATATAGTTGGAATAATCATATTAATAGTTGCATTGACAGTTATCTTCAGTCTCAAATCTGGATTGAGACTTTCATTGTAAGTGGAGGGGATAATTACAGCGATAGTTACATCTATAGTTCCATTTGTGGTGAAAGTAGAAATAATAGTGAAGGAGAGGTTTCGGATATACAAACCCACGTGAAGGGGAGCGATTTTACTATAATAGAAAGTTCTAATGATCTCGATGTAACTCAAAAATATAGGCATTTGTGGGTTCAATGTGAAAATTGTTATGGATTAAATTATAAGAAATTTTTGAAATCAAAAATGAATATTTGTGAACAATGTGGATATCATTTGAAAATGAATAGTTCAGAAAGAATCGAACTTTTGACCGATCCTGGTACTTGGGATCCTATGGATGAAGACATGGCCTCTCTGGATCCCATTGAATTTCATTCGGAGGAGGAACCTTATAAAGATCGTATTGATTCTTATCAAAAGAAGACAGGATTAACCGAGGCTGTTCAAACAGGCATAGGCCAACTAAACGGCATTCCCGTAGCAGTTGGGGTTATGGATTTTCAGTTTATGGGGGGTAGTATGGGATCCGTAGTCGGGGAAAAAATAACCCGTTTGATTGAATACGCTACCAAAAAGTTGCTACCTCTTATTATAGTATGTGCTTCGGGGGGGGCACGCATGCAAGAAGGAAGTTTGAGCTTGATGCAAATGGCTAAGATTTCGTCTGCTTTATATGATTATCAATCAAATAAAAAGTTATTTTATGTATCAATCCTTACATCTCCTACTACTGGCGGAGTAACAGCCAGTTTTGGTATGTTGGGTGATATCATTATTGCCGAACCCAACGCCTATATTGCATTTGCAGGTAAAAGAGTAATTGAACAAACATTGAATACAACAGTACCTGAGGGTTCACAAGCCGCTGAATATTTATTCCAGAAGGGTTTATTCGACCTAATCGTACCGCGTAATCTTTTAAAAAGCGTTCTTAGTGAGTTATTTCAGTTCCACGCTTTCGTTCCTTTGAATCAAAATGAAACAGAGCACTAAGTTCAACAATTATTTGTTATTTGTAATAAACGAGTAGTTAGTTTATCGGAATCAAAGGAAATAAGAATGGAATTTTCTTTGGTGACATAAGTTCGAATTGTAGAACGAATCAAAAGTTGTGGATAATTCTTTTTTACTTATATTTCTTATTTCTGATTCTTAATTAAATTTTTAATTAAGAAGTCTCTATCAAAAAAAAGATTGAATTCTTCAAATTAGGCAAACAAAACGAATTTCTTATTTTTATCTTACGTATATAATTCAAATAAAATATAAAAAATAAAGAGTTTTTTTTATTTTTCTCTATTTCCATTTCCCCAAAATCCCTTTTTAGATAAAAATCTCTGTTGTTTCGGATTCTAACGAATCTTTCGATAATGTGTAACAAACTCTTTCTTTATTAAATTAGAATACAAGAATAAAAGACAAAGAAAAGAAAAAATAGATTATCATACATACCTTTCCCTTTCGTGTAGAATAAAAAGAAAAGATTCGAAAGATAAAAAAGATAAATAAATGAATTTATTTCCTTCTATACTCCTTGCGTTTATTCTATATATTCACTTATCTATTTAAATATAGATATATAGATACTTAGATCTATACTAAACTAAGAATTTAAAATTGAATTAAATTAATAATAAAATATAAATTTAAAATTCATAAGAATTCAAATTCTTAATTATAATTATTATAAGATATCTTTATTTATAAATAATAATAACAGGTACAAATAATAAATCGAGGCACCCATTCTATGATAACTTTCAGCTTTCCCTCTATTTTTGTGCCTTTAGTAGGCTTAGTATTTCCGGCAATTGCAATGGCTTCTTTATCTCTTCATGTTCAAAAAAATAAGATTATTTAGATCCGATGGGACCCAATATCTTCCATTTTTTCAAAACTTAGATTTCTATCATAGCACAGACATATATTTAGTAGAATATGGTATAACATGTAATTTTTGCCGAACATAAAGGAAAGAACTCTTATGCCTGCATAAACACGATATATGATTAAATGAATTCTAGCTGTTTTCAAATCGATCAGGATCGCCGGATGGCTGAAATAGAAAGTCGGCGGATCTGTATGTATAGTGGGATCATATGAAGAGTATGCTATTATTTTAGATTTAATCAATTTGATGAATTACTCCTAAAGGTTCACACCAAACTAGTGCTAGTTGATGAGAGTTACTTCGGAAACAAAAAAGTAAAGTCAAAAAAATTTGAAGTATTCTCTCAATTCTAATAAAATGTAATCGGATCAAGTATGAGTTTGCGATCAGAGCATATATGGATAGAACTTATAACGGGGTCTCGAAAAATAAGTAATTTCTGCTGGGCCTTTGTCCTTTTTGTAGGTTCAGTAGGATTCTTATTGGTTGGAATTTCCAGTTATCTTGGTAGAAATTTGATATCTTTTTTTCCGTCTCAGCAAATCGTTTTTTTTCCACAAGGGATCGTCATGTCTTTCTACGGAATCGCGGGTCTCTTTATTAGCTCCTATTTGTGGTGCACAATTTCCTGGAATGTAGGCAATGGTTATGATCGATTCGATAGAAAGGAAGGCATAGTGTGTATTTTTCGTTGGGGATTTCCTGGAAAAAATCGTCGCATATTCCTCCGATTCCTTATAAAAGATATTCAGTCCATTCGAATAGAAGTTAAAGAGGGTATTTTTGCACGCCGTGTCCTTTATATGGAAATTCGAGGCCAGGGGACCATTCCCTTAACTCGTACTGATGAAAATTTGACTCCACGAGAAATTGAACAAAAGGCTGCTGAATTGGCCTATTTCTTGCGTGTACCAATTGAAGTATTTTGAGAAATGCGTGGAAAAATAGATGCTTTTTCAACAAGAGGGAAAAATGCAAGAATCTTTTTTCCTATAACATAACTTAAGTGTGAAGTTTCATCAGAAGGTTCATTCAGAAGGTTTATTCAGGCGGAACAACCATAAACGGAAACTCTTTTTGTGGTTTTTTTATACGTATGCAAATCCACGCAACTAAAATGAAACAAGTAACAAATCGAAATAATATATTCATCTCATATATCAAACTATTTCGGTTTAAAGAAATTAATCTTCTTTTTAAGTTCAATATTTAGTTGGAATTGATACAGATAAATCCTATTTTATAAATTCTTTTTTTTTGTCAATCGACGTTTTTTTCTCCTTTCTTTTGCGTTCCTTAATGACCAATACAAAAATAACAATTAGATTTCTTAATAATGATAACTAGCCAATTTCTGTCTTGTTTTGCCACTTTGATTATCGCAATCTCCTTCCCTCAATTTTTTTATTCCTGACTGTGGGTAATCAGTAAATTTGTTTTGAAATATTGGATATTTTGATATTTGAGAGAAAAGGAGTTTTTTCGTCTCAAAATTTAACTAATATTCATTACTTAAATTAAAGTGGTTCTTTCGATCATTCATCGAAAAAGACACTTGTTTTGTTGACCGATTGAGATATCGGGAAAGGTTATTTTTTAATATTTCTTCATTCAAAGTGGATTCTTAATTGATTTCTCTATTCTTTCTAGATTCAATAACCGCAAAGAAAATAGATTTATAGGTTTCATACTTTGTATAGAACTCATGTGTGAAAGAAATATTAGATTGCATAGAGTCGATGAATGAGGTGGGTTGATTAACAATTCACAGATGAAAAATGACAAAAAAGAAAGCATTCACTCCCCTTTTATATCTTGTATCTATAGTATTTTTGCCCTGGTGGCTTTCTCTCTCATTTAATAAAAGTCTGGAATCTTGGGTTAATAATTGGTGGAATGCTGGGCAATCCGAAATTTTTTTGAATGATATTCAAGAAAAGAGTATTCTAGAAAAATTCATAGAATTAGAGGAACTCCTCGTCTTAGACGAACTGATCGAGGAATACTCGGAGACACATCTACAAAAATTTCGTATAGGAATCCAAAAAGAAGCGATCCAATTAATCAACATATACAACGAGGGTCGGATCCATACGATTTTGCACTTCTCGACAAATATAATCTGTTTTGTTATTCTAAGCGGTTTTTCTATTTTGGGTAATGAAGAACTTGTTATTCTTAACTCTTGGACCCAGGAATTCCTATATAACTTAAGCGACACAGTCAAAGCTTTTTCTATTCTTTTATTAACGGATTTATGTATCGGATTCCATTCACCTCATGGTTGGGAACTAATGGTTGGCTCTGTCTACAAAGATTTTGGATTTGTTCATAATGATCAAATTATATCTGGTCTTGTTTCCACTTTTCCAGTCATTCTTGATACAATTTTTAAATATTGGATTTTCCGTTATTTAAATCGTGTATCTCCTTCACTTGTAGTTATTTATCATTCAATGAATGACTGATAAAAGATCCACTGATATTAATCTAATTCAACCAGAACCTTTGTTACTTTGTAGTTGTACATAAACAAAACATTGCATACTTACGCTTTCTATTTCGACCCATCTGGGGGATTCATCCTATATTATATTCCAGTAAAATATTATTCCATTAAATTTATTCCAGTAACTAGCAGAATCGTGGATAGGGAACTATACTAGCGACTTACCCCACTTATTGTCTATTGTAGAAATTTTTGGATCAACGATTGGACCATGGAAACTAGAAATATTTTTTCTTGGATAAAGGAACAGATTACTCGATCTATTTCTGTATCTCTCATGATATATATCATAACTCGAACAGCCGTTTCAAATGCATATCCCATTTTCGCACAACAGGGTTATGAAAATCCACGCGAAGCAACTGGGCGTATTGTATGTGCCAATTGCCATTTAGCTAATAAGCCCGTAGATATTGAGGTTCCACAGGCGGTACTTCCTGATACTGTATTTGAAGCAGTTGTTCGAATTCCTTATGATAAGCAACTAAAACAAGTTCTTGCTAATGGTAAAAAGGGGGGTTTGAATGTAGGGGCTGTTCTTATTTTACCGGAGGGGTTTGAATTAGCTCCCCCCGATCGTATTTCTCCCGAGATTAAAGAAAAGATAGGCAATTTGTCTTTTCAGAGCTATCGCCCTAATAAAAAAAATATTCTTGTGATAGGACCTATCCCCGGTCAGAAATATAGTGAAATAACCTTTCCTATTCTTTCCCCCGACCCCGCTACTAAGAAGGATGTTCACTTCTTAAAATATCCTATATACGTAGGCGGGAACCGGGGAAGGGGTCAGATTTATCCCGACGGGAGCAAGAGTAACAATACAGTTTATAATGCTACAGGAGCAGGTATAGTAAGCAAAATTATACGAAAAGAAAAAGGGGGATATGAAATAACCATAACAGATACGGATGGACGTCAAGTGGTTGATATTATCCCTCCAGGACCAGAACTTCTTGTTTCCGAGGGCGAATACATCAAATTGGATCAACCATTAACGAGTAACCCCAATGTGGGCGGATTTGGTCAGGGAGATGCAGAAATAGTACTTCAAGATCCATTACGTGTCCAAGGCCTTTTGTTCTTCTTGGCATCTGTTATTTTGGCACAAATCTTTTTGGTTCTTAAAAAGAAACAGTTCGAGAAGGTTCAATTGGCCGAAATGAATTTCTAGACTTGCGGTTGCTTGTTTATACTTTTTCTACGAGATGCTGGGAATTTCTTCTACCGCATTGCTAGTCATAGTATGTAGATTTTGAAGAATCCTATTTGACTTTCACCCTATTTCTTTATTTTTTTAGTCAAATTGGGGCGATGGGGCTATGTTACTATTGCCCGATTTCAATGTTATAAAATGGATCAATAGTTTTAGATTCTAAATAGAATCCAATTGGATTAGATACCTGACAGAAGTAATCGGGTAATAGAAGGGATATATGGGAAACAAACAATCTCTTCTAGAAGAGATTATTCGTCTTCCTAGTCTTCGACACAAGAAAGGGAATTTTCTAAACCCTTTTTTGTGTCAAAAGAGTAACGATTCTTGATCCTGTTCTTCAAAGATTCCTAGTCTTACTTTCAATTTTTCCAGGTGTATCGGAGCTTTTTTCAATTTCTTATGAAATAAAAAAACAAGAGGGGTTTTATTGATTAAATAGAACTTTTTATAAAAATTTGCAAATTGGATAAGATATTAAAATAAATAGAATAAAGTTCTATTAGTATAGA